CTCAATGTCATCTTTTACTTCCTTTTTTTGATTGTCTGAGTATTCAGCTAAGACCATTCCAATGCTCCTTTTCGCCATGCATAAACTGAACCAACAATTGGGATAAGCACAAAAATTAAAGCTTCCATAAAGACAGATACACCTAATACATCGAAACTCATTGCCCATGGATAAAGAAAGACCGTTTCAACATCAAAAACAACAAAAACTAGAGCAAACATGTAATAGCGGATTCGGAATTGTAACCAAGCATCCCCCATGGGTTCTATACCCGATTCATAACTAGAGAGCTTCTCTGGTCCTTCACTAATCGGAGCTAAAACTCCGGAAATTACAAATGCCAAGATAGGAATAACGCCTGATATTATTAGAAATGCCCAGAAAATATCATATTCGTGAAGCAGAAACATAAATGTACTCCTATTAAGGTGGAATAGGCTGAATTATTCGATTGGAATTTTCAATTCATCCGGAACTTCTTAGGCGAAACGAGAATTTCTTTTGATCAAATCAAACCGCATAGTTTAGAATTTGTTTGCTATAAGGCATGTCTTGTTTAAAGATTCATACAACGGAACCCCGCTTACATTTTTTTTTCATTAAAAAAAAAATGCAATTTCAGTAGTCATATGGGTAAAATGGCTAAAGATTTCTAGCATATTCCACTCAAAGTATTCTTTTCATTAAAATGTGGAGGATCCTCATTTCTTCTATTGATTCGATAGTAAACATAATCTAATCTAATGCACCAAACAATTCCATTTTCTTTCTTTTCCTTGTCCTAGATGAAAATTTTTATTTTCCTTAATAACACTTAGTAAAGTCAAACCAACGAATGATTTAGGTTTCGCTACAAAAAAGGTTTGTTTTAGAGCAAACCTACACTACATAATGAAAGATACCACAAAGTGGTAGAATCAACGGAATCATAAATGATCCACATAAAATACTTACATAAAATACTTATAATCTAATATAGAGGAAATGAAAACTAGATTAAACTAAAATAGAGAATGTCTACACAAAACAAAAATAGAATGTATTAGGGCTATACGGACTCGAACCGTAGACCTTCTCGGTAAAACAGATCAAACTGATTATTATCGAAATGATTCGAACTGTTTCAAAGACCCAACATGCATTTTTTTGCATTGGGCTCTTTCATCAACTGATGTAAATATCAGTTAGTCCACCATATTTTATCTTTACAGGAAAATAAGAGGATAATGAGATGGTTCCATGTGCTCTGATTCATTATTTGTATTTTGATACAGGAGCAATACCAAAGTGTTTCAAAGAAGGGTTACCTTGACTTAGGTCTGCTTCCGGCCTAGATCAACCTAAGTGAAATGGAATTTCTATCGCTCCGCTGCAAGAGTCAAATATGAAACTTCATACACCTTAAAGTTCATAGGACGAAAAGAGTTTCTTTTGAGGACCTTATACTCATTATGCCTAGCATTGAATGGACTGGGTATTTACCTTATCAATTATCAAATTAATGGCGGGTTCCATTTGATTGGGCACCTGAATTCGAACCCGAATCGGACCGAACCAAATATTTGTCAGGCTATTGTTCTCTTGTTCCCTCGAATCTATGGAGTAAGACATCGATTTTTCTTTCTCAATAAGAGAAATTATGTTCATTGCATAACGGGCTCCCTTGAAAAGCATTGGCGCACGTGTAAACGAGGTGCTCTACCTAACTGAGCTATAGCCCTTGTCATAGATATCTTAACATATGGATAATCTCTTGTCAAGATGGGTATTCCATGATACTACACGATAGCTCTCTGATCCGTTTTAATGGATTGGTATTGCTTAGAAATGATATTCCACCTATAATCCCCGAAGCGAGGGGTCCTTTTTTTGTGATAATAAATAACCTACTTAACTCAGTGGTTAGAGTATTGCTTTCATACGGCGGGAGTCATTGGTTCAAATCCAATAGTAGGTAAGGTAGAACTTATTAGATACCGGAGTCAATGGTATCTAATAAGTTTTTCTATCCATCTTCTTTTTTTCGTTGTATAATCAGGTTAGACTTGATTGTGTTCAACTGGTGGAAGCCAAATGTGATGTATAGTATAATAAAGAACTTCTAACGAACTTCTTTTTTATTTTTATTTTATGTATTTGTTTGTTTACTAGTAGGAAATAACACTGACAGCCTCTACTCGTGTCCTAGCTCGTCTGAGAGCTAGATTTGCCTCAATTGCTTGTCTCTTGCCCTGAGCTCTACTCAAGTTAGCTTCAGCTATTTCAAGAGCTTGTTGAGCTTCTTGCGGATCAATGTCAGTACTCATCTCCGCATCATTTCCTAAAATGGTGATCTCATTATTACTTATTCTAGCAAAACCGCCCATCAAAGCCACCGTTAACCATTGGTCGTTGAGGCGTATTCTCAAAAGACCTATATCTACAGCTGTGGCAATGGGGGCGTGATTTGGTAATACGCCAATTTGTCCACTATTAGTAGATAAAATGATTTCTTTCACTT